GAAATGTCACAATTTTTTTTTTTTACATGTACAAGTGATGGGAAACAAATAATATCCTTTACATATCCGCCCAGTTTATCAACTTTTTCGGAAATGCTAGAACGAAGAATTTCTTTGTACATAATAGAAAAACTATATGACGAAGATCTTTATAATTCTTGGATTTATGCTAATGAAAAAAAAAAGTTCAATTTGAACAATGAATTGAGAAGCCGAATCCAAATTATAGAAAAAAATGAGAGATCCTCTAGTCTGGATATGCTTGAAAAAAAAACCATATTATGTGATGATGAAAAAAAAAAGAAATGCTTGCCAAAAGCTTATGATCCTTTTTTCAACGGACCCTATCGAGGAACGAGAAAAGAATTAGATTCACGTGCAATCATGAATACTTATACAGATACAGAAGATTTAGTAGAATTTTTTTTTCTAAATAAGATTCATGATTTACTTCTTAATGATTCCGTAGAACTTCACCGTCAATCATTTTTGAATTCTACAGAAGAAAAAGGAATTGATTCAGAAAGTGAAGCAAAATATTTTCAATTTTTATTTGATGTAATTATAACACATACAAAAGATCAAAAAAGAATGAAAAAGAAATCTATTGAAATTAGAAAAAAAGAAATAAGTAAAAAGGTTTCTCGATGGTCATACAAATTAACCGAGAATTTGAGAGAAGAGGAAGAAGAAAATGAAGAAGATTTGGAGGAAGAATATTATGAGATTCATTCAAGAAGAGCCAAACGTGTGATAATTTATAACGATAATGATCAGAATACTAGTAAAAAGGATGATCAAATGGAAGAGGAAGAGGTGGCTTTGATACGTTACTCACAACAATCGGATTTTCGTCGCAATCTAATCAAAGGATCCATGCGCGCTCAAAGACGTAAAACAGTTATTTGGAACCTCTTTCAAGTAAATGTACATTCTCCTCTTTTTTTGGATCGTCTAGACAAAACATCTTTTTTTTCGTTTTTTGATATCAACGAAATTAAGAATAGAATTTTTAGGAATTGGATGGGGAGAGAACAAGAATCAGAATTCAAAAATTCCTATTTTGAAAATGAAGATAAAAAAGAAGAAAAGGAGAAAAAAGAAAAAAAATATAAAAATGAACAGATAGAAATATCAGAAGCTTGGGATACCTTTATATTTACTCAAGTAATAAGAGGTTTGATGTTAGTAACCCAATCTTTTCTTAGAAAAAACATTATATTGCCTTCATTAATAATAGCCAAAAATCTTTTCCGTATGTTATTATTTCAAATTCCCGAGTGGGACGAGGATTTTAAGGAATGGAATAGAGAAATCCATATTAAATGCACCTATAATGGTGTTCAATTATCAGAAACAGAATTTCCCCAAGCTTGGTTAATAGACGGTATTCAGATAAAGATTTTATATCCTTTCTGTCTGAAACCTTGGAGAAAATCTAGGGCACGATCTCATCATAGAGATCTAATGAAAAAAAAAGTAAAAAAAACAAATTTTTGTTTTTTAACAGTCTGGGGAATGGAAGCGGAACTTCCCTTTGGTTCTCCTCGAAAACGACCTTTTTTTTTTGAACCTATTTATAAAGAACTTCAAAAAAAAAAAAAAAAAGGAGTCATCCAAATAGTTCGAATTATCAACTTAATAATGAAAAAACTGGATAAAGTAAATCTAAATTTCTTATTTGAAGTGAGGAAAGAAAAAGTATATGAATCAAACGAAAAGAAAAAAGATTTAAAAAGAAATATTACTAGTGAATCATCCGTTCTAAATCAAACGATAAATTGGTTCAATTATTCACTAATAGAAAGAAGAATGAAAGATCTTTCTGATAAGACAATTCAAATCAGGAATCAAATTGAAGAAACTGCAAAAGACAAGAAAAAAAAAAAAATAGTTATAATTTATGATAATAAAAGATCGGGATTACAGAAGCATATTTGGAAAATATTAAAAAGGAAAAATATCCGATTAATGCGTAAATCACACTACTTTATAAAATCATTTATTCAAAAAATATACATAGATATTTTTTTATGTACCATTACCATTTTTAAGATCAATACACAACTTTTCTTTGAATCAACAAAAAAGATCTTTAATAAATCCATTTACAACAATGGAATAAATAAAGAACAAGAAGGAATTGATGAAAGAAATCAAAATACAATGAATTTGCTTTTGACTATAAAAAAATTGTTTTCAAATATTGATAATACTAAGACTAGCAAGAAAAATTCCAATACTTATTGGAACTTATCTTCCCTATCCCAAGCATATGTTTTTTACAAAATATCACAAAACCAATTACTTAATAAGTATCAATTGAGACCTGTACTTCAATATCAAGGGAGCTATCCTTTTTTTAAGGATAATTTAAAAGACTATTATATGATACACGGAATATTTAATTATAAATCAAGACATAAGCAAATTAATACGTTTGTAATGAACGAATGGAAAAACTGGTTAAAAAGTTATTATCAATACGATTTATCTAAAAAAAAAAAGTATCAATTAGTATTAGTACCTAAAGAATGGAGAAATAGAATTGATAAACATCATATGATTCAAAATAAGGAATCAAACCAATTGGATTTCTATAAAAAAGATCGATTCATTTATTCCATGAAAGAAAATGACTATGCAGAGAATTCATTTATGAATAAAAAAGATAAATGGAAAAAACATTACAGATATGATATTTTATCATATAAATACATAAGCCTCTCTAATTTATACATTTCTGAATCAACATTAGAAAAAAAAGGGGACCAAGAAATTACATATCATTTAAATACATCGAAACCTGAATCATTTTATGTATTGGTAAGTATACCTAGTAATGATTATCTAGAAGATTATCTAGAAAAAGTAGAAAAAGGATTTCTTATTGATAGGAATACTAATTTGGATAGAAAATATTTTGATTGTAGAATTCTTCATATTTGTTTTCTAAATAACATTGAGAATAATATAGAGATCTGGACCAATGCACATATTGGCATCAAGATTCAGAAAAATACTAAGACTGAAATTAATAATTTCAACAAAATGGAAAAAAAAGATCTTTTTTTTCCTACAATTCATCAAGAGAGCAAAACATGCAATTTCGTTTTTGATTGCATGGGAATGAATAAAAAAAGGTTCTATGATAATGATATCGCATCCAATCATGATACTATATCCAATCTAGAAACTTGGTTCTTCCCAGAATTTGTACTACTTTTTGATGTATATAAAATTCAACCTTGGATCATCCCAATCAAATCACTTTTTTTTCATTTTTCTATAAATGAAAAAAGTAAAAAAATTAATGTAAAATCATCTAAGAAAAAAAAAGATCTTGAATTAGTAAATTTCAAGCAGGAAGAAAACCAACAACAAGTCCAAAGAAATCTTGTATTGAATCTACTAAACCAAAAGAATAAAAAAGCTGTTGAAGAAGATTACGCAAGCTTAGAAATAAAAAAAGATATAAAAAAAAGACAATATAAGAGCAAGAATGAAATGGAACTAGATTTCTTTTTGAGAAAATATTTACTTTTTCAACTAAGATGGGCTGATCATTTGAATAATAAAGTAATGAAAAATATAAGGGTATATTGTCTCCTACTTAGACTGATAAATCCAAAGGAAATTGCTATATCTTCGATTCAAAGAGGTGAAATAAATCTAGATGAAATGTTGATTCAAAGGGACCTAGTTCTTGCAGAATTGATAAGAAAGGGAATATTTATTATTGAACCCATTTGTCTATCTATACGAAGGGACGGAAAATCTATTATATATCAAACTATGGATATTTTATCAGTCGATAATAAGAAGTACCAAACAAATAAAAAATACACAAAAAAAAGAATTGAGAAAGAGGGGTTTAAAAAATCCATTGCACGACACAGCAACATCTTTTTGAGTGGAGACAAAAATCATTATGATTTACTTGTTCCTGAAAATATTCTATCCCCCAGACGTCGTAGAGAATTTCGAATTCGAATTTGTTTAAATTCCCGGAATTTTCATGTTATGGATAGAAATCCAAGATTTTGCAATGAAAATAAAATAAAAATAAGAAACTGTGGGCAATTTTTGAATGAGAACAAACATATTAATACAGATAGAAAAAATTTCATTAAATTCAAATTGTTTCTTTGGCCCAATTATAGATTAGAAGATTTAGCTTGTATGAATCGCTATTGGTTTGATGCCAATAACAGCAGTCATTTCAGTATGTCAAGAATACATATGTATTAACAATTAGGAATCAATTCAATTCCAATGAAAAAGAATTTAGAGTTGATTTCCTACATATCGTCTAACATATTTGGTAGATGAGAAAGCCAAAAAACATATACACTATGTAATAATACTATAATACATGATGCTGATTTTATAGTTTTATAGTATATCAACTTTCATTAGGAAGAGTGGAATTTATTTAAGTAAAAAGAACAAAGAAATTGTTCTATTTCGCGAATACATATATGTTTTGTATATTTTGATTACAAATATACAAAACATAAAAACATAAACCACATAAATGAAAAAAAGTATATGAATATAATCCAATTTTGATGTATACTAGATGAAAAGATAAAAATAACTGGCATAATAAATATTCTTTATTATTATTTTTTTATTTTATTTTTCCTGATCGGTAAAATTCACAGAAAATAAAGATACAAATTTTCATTTATGGTCAAAAAAAATTCATTAATCTCAGTTATTACACAAGAAGAAAAAGAAGAAAATAGTGGATCTGTTGAATTTCAAGTATTCCATTTCACCAGTAAGATACGAAGACTTACTTCACATTTAGAATTGCACAAAAGAGATTTTTTATCACAAAGGGGTCTACGAATAATTCTAGGAAAACGTCAACGATTATTGACTTATTTGTCAAAGAAAAATAAAGTGCGTTATAAGAAATTAATGGATCAATTAAATATTCGGGAACCAAAAATTTCTTAATTAAATTTGAATTTCTTATTATTATTCTTGTTCTTTTTTATTTTTTCATTATTTTTTTCTTAGTTCAGTTATTCTTTGTTTAGATTTTTCATTTTAAGAAATTAATGAAAAAATGAATTAAGGAAAAAAATATGAGCCACAAGGTACATTGGACAAAGTTTCATAATTACCTTATCCCATACAAATCATTTACCTGTAACTATTCAATATCTTTAGTAATATTTCTGGGATCAGTTCTTATATTTGGAGGTCTGGGAATAGTATTACTTACCAATCCCATTGATTCTGCCTTTTCATTGGTATTGGTTCTTCTTTTTTGTATATCCTTAATTCTAGATTTTTTTGAATTCCTATTTTGTAGCTGCCACGCAGTTCCTTATTTGTGGAAACCATAAATGTATTAATCATATTTGCTGTGCTGTTTATGAACGGTTCAGAATATTCCAATGATTCCTATTTGCGGACCTTTGGAAATAGGATAACTTCATTGGTTTGTACAAGTCTTTTTTTCATTGAATGACTACTCTACCAAATACGTTATGGTACGGAATTTTTTGGACTATAAGATCAAATCAGATTATAGAACAGGATTTCTTCATAAGTAACGTTCAACAAATTGGGATTCTTTTATCCACAGATTTTTCTCTTCCTTTTAAACTCATTTATCTAATCCTTTTACTTTCTTTGATAGGTGCAATTACTAAGGCTCATCAATAATCTATTATAACTTAATCTATTATAACTAATATAAAATATAATTTATAACTAATATAAAATATAATAAGAAAGAAGAACTTCTTTTTTTTATTAAAAGAATGAAAATGGATTTAATCTATTTTTTTTCTCAATCTACTGTAGAATATATTTTTTTGTTCTGTAATTCTTCTATTCTAGTCAACTTAATCGGTTTAATTTTTTTTTCATATTTCAATGAATTGAGAGAGATGAGTAATTTATTAAGAATGTTAGCACATGTATTTCTTCTAAGTGTTTATTTATTTCCTATCGGTATCTATGGACTGATCACAAGTCGAAACATGGCTAGAACACTTATGTGTCTTGAGTTTATACTGAATTCGGTGAATCTAAATCTCGTCACATTTTCCAATCTATTTGATAGTCAACGATAAATTTTCTCAATCTTTGTTATAGCCTTTGCTGCTGTTTAAGCAGCTATTGGACTAGCTATTGTTTCGTTGATCCTTCGTAACAGAAAATCAATTCGTATTAATCAATCAAATTTGCTGAAGAATTAGTCATAATTCTTCTATTTTCACATAGAAATCGAAACATAAGACTTTTCTAATTTTAGAATGTTCTAAATAGAATCTAATAGAATTAGAATAATAAGATAATATAATTAGAATTCAATATTAATAGAATCTAAAATTCTCTTATTATTATTTACTTATTTATTTTCTTCTCTTTTTTCATATAGATTTATGATTGAGATTTAGAGTTACTAACCTCTTCTATCACTAACCTAATAACAAACGTATTAATTTGATATTGATATATTTGATATTGATATATAATATATCAATATCAAATTAATTCTCTTTCTATCTATCTATATAATTGTTATACCTATATACTAGTATACTAGAATCTTTCTATATTCTATATTCTATATACATTATACATTCTATATACATATAGTAAAATTAACATGAATTGAATTCGTAAACTTATATTTCATGGTTATTGAAATATAAATCAAAGTATCTTGGTCCTTTCTCATAAACAGATTAAAAAATCTATTGATTCTTAAATTTTTGATAAATCATTGATTCATCTGGTGTCTACAATAGAAAATATATGATTATTTCATTTTCTTATTTTACCAGATTGAAAATTTTTTGTGTTCAAAACTGGAATTTATAGACCCAATGTCACATTCAGTAAAGATTTATGATACATGTATAGGATGTACCCAATGTGTTCGAGCTTGCCCCACGGATGTATTGGAAATGATACCTTGGAACGGATGTAAAGCTAAGCAAATTGCTTCTGCGCCAAGAACCGAAGATTGTGTAGGTTGTAAAAGATGTGAATCCGCTTGTCCAACGGATTTTTTGAGTGTCCGTGTTTATTTATGGCATGAAACAACTCGCAGCATGGGTCTTTCTTATTGATATGTGACAAAAAACTCCACTTGAATCTTTTGATTCCTCTTTACCGACAAAAGCCCGTATTCGAGAAAAGAGAATATATTATTCTTCTCCCGAGCACGGGCTTTTCTGGTATAATCTTATCTTGTCTTTATCACGAGTTATTTTCCTTGGTTAACAAGACTTTTTGTTTTGCCCATATTTGCGGGTTCTTCAATTATCTTTTTCACTCATAGGAGAAATAAGGTATATAAGTGGTAGACTATATATATATATGTATCCTAGAGTTCCTTCTAATGATCTATTTCTTTTGTTATCATTTTACAATTGGACGATCCGATCCATTAACTCAATCCAAGAAGGATTCTAAATGGATCAATCTTTTTGATTTTCAATTGAGACTGGAAACCGATGGACTTTCCATAGGACCCTTTTTACTGACAGGATTTAGAACTACTTTAGTAGCTTGGCCAATTACTCAAAATCCGCGATTTTTCTATTTCTTGATGTTAGAGCAATGTATAGTGGTCAAATAGCATCATTTTCTTCTCGAGACTTTTTTTTTCTTAATAGGAATTCTAGGTATAGGTTTCCTAATTATAGGAATAACTGGCATAGGACTTAATGAAATCATTTTACAAAGACAATCTCATAGATTGATTGGTGCTGCGCTTTTTTCTTAGCAGGAACAATTTTTTCTTAGCAGGAACAAGTTGGGATAGAATACCTTTTTTTTTTATCTCGAAGAGATGGGGGATACCTATTCCAATATCAAAAATCTTTATCATGTTTAGTAATTTCTCGATGGTTTCTCTTGCATTGCCAGGAATAAGTTATTTTGTTACAGAATTCTTACTCTTTTTTGGAATAATTACCAGCCCAAAATATCTTTTCATACCAAAAATGTTAATTACTTTTGTAATGTCAATTGGAATGATATTAACTTCTATTTTTTATTATCTATGTTACGATATTACGTCAGATTTTCTATGGATACAAGCTATTTAATATTACAAACTCGAATTTTTTTGATTCTGGACTACGAGAACTTTTTGTCTTGATCTATATCTTTCTATCTGTAATAGGAATTGGTATTTATCCTGATTTGTTCTCCCGTTATCGGTTGACAAGGTACAAGTTCTCTTTTTATAGATACTAATTCTTTTTTTAGATTCAAGAAATTTAATTAATTGGAAAAAAAAAGTCTTAGAATTCTTTGACTTTCATATTTTCACGATTCTTCGTTGTGCAATGAAAAAAGGTAAGTGTTAATTAGAATTGTAATTAGATATATCTAAAGTTTTTGAGAACCATTTGAATAATTCCTCTATTTAAAAGGTTCTCAAAAACTCGCACAAGATTTCATTGTGTATCTGACGATTCTTTTATGTATCCTTTATGCAGTTTCTTTTATTCAATTAGATATTCATTGGAATGAGCCATAACTATGGAACCCGATTCCTAATAGATTGATCCCAAAATAGCATATCCAAATTAGGAGAAATCCTATAGAAGCTACAAATGCCGAATTCGTAACTTGATTTTGCAATTTTGAATTTTTTCTAGTATGTAAATAAATTGCAAATATGGTCCAAGTAATAAAAGCCCAAGTTTCCTTAGGATCCCAATTCCAATATGAACCCCATGCTTCATTAGCCCATACTGCTCCAGAAAGAATACCTATGGTTAAAAAGGTAAACCCTAAACTAATGACACGATAACTCCAAGAATCCAAATGCTGAATTAATTGATATTTGTAAAAATTTTTAAATGATAGGAAAGAAGTCTTTTTTAAAATACTTCCTTTTTCGTTCAAAAATTCCATATCACCAAAGAAAAATGATTTACTTAAACTTAAAAAATTCTTGTTTTTCAAAAAAAAATCGATTTTTTTTTGAAATGTAATCACTATAAGAGCAACTGATAATAATGATCCGCATAAAAGAGCTGCATAGCTCAATAACATCATACTGACATGCATCATTAACCACTGAGATTGTAGAGCAGGTACTAATATTGCGGGTTGATGCATTTCAGTTGAAAGACCTGACGTGGCGAAACCTTGGGTAAAAAAGGCACTTGGTGCAGTTATTGCGTTTAAATCATTTTTCGAATTCCTAATATACGGAATTATATGAATAATGGATAAACTCCATGAAAGGAAAATTAATGATTCGTATAAATTACTTAAAGGAAAATGTCCTGAAGAAATCCAACGAATAACTAAAAACCCTGTTATAGAAGAAAAAGTAGCTATCATTCCTTTTTCTGACGAATTACGTAATTCTTCGATTTCGTAGACTAAGAAGTTCATCAAATGAATTATAATCACAATTGAGATGATCGAAAAGGAAATATGAGTTAATATATGCTCTAAGGTCGCAAATATCATAAAGAAAAGTCCTTTTTAAAAAATTGAAAATGGGGCTTAAATAGAATCTAAAATATTGAAAAATTTAGATTCTTTAGATTCTATTAGATCTATTATACTATTAGATCTATTGTATCTTTATTATTAACATGAATTAATATTTATGCCGCCACTCGGACTCGAACCGAGATGCTCTAGCACTGCTTCCTAAGAGCAGCGTGTCTACCAATTTCACCATGGCGGCGGCTTACTTTAAATAATAATAGGAAATTCATGTTGAATTGTCTATATTCAATAAAGTTTAGCAAACAATGAAGAAAGATGCATTTCCATTCGTATATTCATATGGAAATGTTCAATATCAATACTACTTAATTAGTATCTTCATCTTCGTAAGTTCATTTTTAATAATCAAATTTATCCGTACTAGAAATCTAGTTTTTGTTTATCCAGAACAGTCAGAACTAAAAAGTTTCGTTTTCAATCGGAGTCTAAAATTCATAATCTTTTTTCTAATGATTTTGAGACCCAAGGCCTTAGTATAAAGTAG